CCCCCCCCTTTTGAAAAATTTCATTTTTTGCTCTTTTTTATGATTTTTTAACTAAATTTTATTTATTTAACTTAAAATCTTATTAATTTTATATTTTAAAATATTAAATAATAAATTATTTTATAAATTATTAGATATTTTTAAATATTTATTGTGATTTATTAGGTCCTAYCATAYTTCYCCCTTTGGAAAAATTAATTTATATTATTTATTTTTATAAAATATTTTATATTATTATGATTTGTTATTATTTAAGTAATTTACAAAAATTACTTAATTTTTTCAATTTTTACATCTATTTTTAACAAATTTTACCAAAAGATATAGGATTTGTTAACAAAGTCAATAAAAATTTTAATCATTTAGACATTTTTGTAATATTAAGGATTTGAAGTGCTTGAAGTTAAAAAAAATAATTTCATGTACCCCCCCCTTTGAAAAATTTCATTTTTTGCTCTTTTTTATGATTTTTTAACTAAATTTTATTTATTTAACTTAAAATCTTATTAATTTTATATTTTAAAATATTAAATAATAAATTATTTTATAAATTATTAGATATTTTTAAATATTTATTGTGATTTATTAGGTCCTATCATACTTCTCCCTTTGGAAAAATTAATTTATATTATTTATTTTTATAAAATATTTTATATTATTATGATTTGTTATTATTTAAGTAATTTACAAAAATTACTTAATTTTTTCAATTTTTACATCTATTTTTAACAAATTTTACCAAAAGATATAGGATTTGTTAACAAAGTCAATAAAAATTTTAATCATTTAGACATTTTTGTAATATTAAGGATTTGAAGTGCTTGAAGTTAAAAAAAATAATTTCATGTACCCCCCCCTTTGAAAAATTTCATTTTTTGCTCTTTTTTATGATTTTTTAACTAAATTTTATTTATTTAACTTAAAATCTTATTAATTTTATATTTTAAAATATTAAATAATAAATTATTTTATAAATTATTAGATATTTTTAAATATTTATTGTGATTTATTAGGTCCTATCATACTTCTCCCTTTGGAAAAATTAATTTATATTATTTATTTTTATAAAATATTTTATATTATTATGATTTGTTATTATTTAAGTAATTTACAAAAATTACTTAATTTTTTCAATTTTTACATCTATTTTTAACAAATTTTACCAAAAGATATAGGATTTGTTAACAAAGTCAATAAAAATTTTAATCATTTAGACATTTTTGTAATATTAAGGATTTGAAGTGCTTGAAGTTAAAAAAAATAATTTCATGTACCCCTCCTTTGAAAAATTTCATTTTTTGCTCTTTTTTATGATTTTTTAACTAAATTTTATTTATTTAACTTAAAATCTTATTAATTTTATATTTTAAAATATTAAATAATAAATTTTATGATAATAATTTAGTAATAAATTATATTTTCTATGAGTTAAAAATAATAATTAAGATAGTATTTTTATTATAAAATATTAAATAATTTTTATATTTTTATTATATTTTATTAGATCTTTTAAGAAAAATTTTATTTATTTAAAATTATTATAATTTTATAATTTGGTGTAGATTGCACATTTAATTTTGAATTATTAGGAATGATTTAATTCATAAATTATAATTAATTTGATTTTGGTTAATTAAAAATTGTTTTATCTTTTATTTATAATGTATTTTTTTTTAATATTATTTTTACAGTATTTTATATTAATATTTAATTTTATTATTTAATTAGACTAGATAATTAAATTTGATAATATTGTGCCAGCATCAGCGGTTATACAATTAATTTTAATAATTTTTTTTGGTAAAATATAATTAATTTATTTATTTTTATTTATATATTATTTAGAGTGAAATTTTATATTATTTTGTTTTTTAGATTTTATGAAATTTTGATCTTTAACTAGGATTAGATACCCTATTATATTGAAGTTTAAAGTTTTACCTAGGTATTATAAGGTATTTCTAAAAACTTAAAATATTTGGCGGTAAATATATTTTTTAGAGGAACTTGTATTGTAATCGATAATCCTCGTTTAATTTTACCTTAATTTATTTATTAATATATCGTTGTTTAGAAATTTTTTATTGAATTAATTTTCTTTATTCTTTATGAGATAAAAATCAAATCAAGGTGTTATTATATTAAGGTTTATTATGAGTTACATTTAATTTTATTAATTGTTGAATAATTTATTTAAATGTATATTTGAAATTGGATTTAATTGTAAATAATTATTAAATTGAATTATTGAATTTATTCTTATTTGTGTACATATTGCCCGTCGCTCTTGTTTTTTAAAATAAGATAAGTCGTAACATAGTAATTTTACTGGAAAGTGAAGTTGGATTGAAAATAAAAGAAATCTTTAGTTAAGAATTTTATTTACGATAAAAATATTCTGTTTAATTCAGATCTTTTAATTATTTATATTTAAATTTATTTATTTTTGTTATATTATTTTATTTAAAATATATTTTATTTTGGTTTATTATTTTTTAGAATATCTTTTATTTATTGTTTATGTACTGTAAAGGAATATTATATTTTATTTTTTTAGGATTAAGTTATTTAAGTACCTTTTGTATCAGGGAATAATTAATAATTTTAATTTTTTTATGTTTCTCGAAATATTTTTGATCTAATTTAAAATTAATTTGTTGTTTCATAAAATTATTTTATTTTAATTTAGGGGTGATATTCTATTCGTAATTTATGATATCTAGTTTTTTTTATTTAATTTATTTAATCTTTTATTTGTATTTTTATTAATTTAAAAGATTTATGTAAGGGATAATCTTTACATTATTTTATAATTTTTATATTAATAATAAATTTTATCTTGATGGTTGTTATAATTTTTATTGTGTAATTACTTATTTTATTTTTTTTGTAATTTAATTTTATTATAAAAATTTATTTAATTTTTTTTTATTTTAATTTAATGTTATTATAAGTATATTATTTATTATTATTTTTTTATTAATTTTATTTTTATAAAAATAAATTGTTTATTTTTCGTCTGTTTATTAAAAACATAGTTTTTTGTTTTTATAAAAAATAATACCTGCTCGGTGAAAAATTTTAACAGCCGCAGTAATTTGACTGTGCTAAGGTAGCATAATCATTTGTCTTTTAATTGAGGACTTGTATGAATGGTTTGACGAAAAAATAATTGTTTCTTATATCATTATTGAATTTTACTTTTAAGTAAAAAGGCTTAAATTAATTTAAGGGACGAAAAGACCCTATTAAGTTTAATAAATTTAATTTTTATTTTTCGTAATAATACTTTTTTTTATTTGGCTGGGGTGGTAAAAATAGAATATCTTTTTTTATTTTGTTAATTTATTAATTTATTTTTTGATCTTTTGATTTTAATTATTAGATTAAATTGCTATAGGGATAACAGCATAATTTATTTGGAAAGTTCAAATTGATAAATAAGATTGTGACCTCGATGTTGGGTTAAAATTTTACTTTTTAATGAAGTAGTTAAAAAAGTAAGTCTGTTCGACTTTTAAATTTTTACATGATCTGAGTTTAGACCGGTGTGAGCCAGGTCAGTTTTTATCTTTAATTTTTATTTATTTATTTTTTTAGTACGAAAGGACATATAAAATAGTAATTTTTATTTATTTTTATTTATTTATTTTTTTTCTAATTTGACAGAATAAGTGTATAAAATTTAGAGTTTTATTATAAATATAGTTATATATTTAATTAGAATAAATTAAATTAAAATGGCAGAGTTTAGTGCAATAATTTTAAGAATTATATACAAGTGATATTACTTTTTTAATAATAATATATATTGATTTTTTTTTTAGTTTATTATTTTTTTTTATTTTTATTTTAATATCTGTTGCTTTTGTAACTTTATTTGAACGTAAAATTTTAGGGTATATTAATATTCGTAAAGGGCCTACTAAAGTTGGGGTATATGGTTTAGGACAGCCTTTTTCAGATGCTTTAAAGTTATTTTTTAAGGAGGGAGTGTTTCCTTTTTTAATAATTAATTTACCCTTTTTTTTAACTCCTTTTTTAATATTTATTTTTTCTTTATTGTGTTGATTAATTTTTCCTGTTTATTTTTATTTTTTTGATTTTTTTTTTGCTTTTATTTTTTTTTTATGTATTACTGGTTTTGGTGTCTATATTTTAGTTTTTATGGGATGATCTTCAAATTCTAAATATTCTTTGTTTGGTTCTTATCGTGGAATTGCTCAAACAATTTCTTATGAGGTTAGGTTAGCATTAGTTATTTTAAGATTTGTTATTTTAGTAGGTAATTTTGGGGTTTCTGATTATTTTTATATACAAAAGTATATGTGATTTTTTTTTTTAATATTACCTCTTTTTGGAGTATGATTTGTTTCTTCTTTAGCTGAATTAAATCGTACTCCTTTTGACTTTGCTGAAAGTGAATCTGAGTTAGTTTCTGGTTTTAATATTGAGTATGGTAGATTTTATTTTGCTTTTATTTTTATTGGTGAATATTCTATAATTTTGTTTTCTAGATTTTTTATTGGATTTTTATTTTTTGGGGGAATAAATTTTTTATATATTATAAAAACTTTATTATTTTTATTTTTTATTATTTTGATTCGTGGGACATTACCTCGATTTCGTTATGATAATTTAATATATTTGGCTTGAAAAAGGTTTTTACCTTTATCTTTAGGTTATTTATTATTTTTTTTGGGATTTAAGATTTTTATTTTTGTAATATTTTTATGGTTTTTTTTTAAGAATTAAATCATTAGAATTTATCTTTTTTATATTTTCAAAATATACACTTATATAGTTAAATGATTTAATATTTAAAATTATTATATAATACTATAATTATAATAATTATAAAATAAATTATTGTTAATATTAGTGATACTGTTTCATAAGGTATTTCTACTGGTTTTGTTCCAGCTCATGTTAATAAAATAAAATTTCTAACTAATATCCAAAATATAATTTTGGATAAGGGCTTTGTTAAATTTGATGTAGTTTTTCTTTTTGTAAATATTGGTAATAATATAATAATAATAATTGATATTATTAAAGAAATTACTCCTCCTAATTTATTTGGGATAGATCGTAAAATGGTATATGCGAATAAGAAGTATCATTCTGGTTGAATATGAATTGGTGTAATTATTGGGTTAGCTTTAATAAAATTTTCTGGATCATTTATTATTATTGGGATATATAAATTTATTATAATAAAAATATTAATAATTATAATTATTAATATTATATCTTTTATTGAAAAAAATGGGTGTAATATAATTTTTTCTATATTTCTATTTATACCTATGGGATTATTTGATCCTATTTTATGTAAAGAAATTAAATGTATTATTACTATAAATATAATAATAAAAGGTAATATAAAATGAAGAGTAAAAAATCGATTTAATGTAGCATTATTTACTGAAAATCCTCCTCATAATCATTCTACTATTAAGTTACCAATATAAGGAATAGCTGAAAATAAATTTGTGATTACTGTTGTACCTCAAAAGGATATTTGTCCTCAAGGTAAAACATACCCTATAAAAGCTGTTGTTATTGATAAAATGAAAATTATTATTCCTGTTATTCATACTATTTTTATTTTGAATGATTTATAATATAATCCTCGTCCAATATGAATATATATTATTATAAAAAATATTGAAGCTCCATTTATATGAATTGTTCGTATTAATCAACCATAATTTACATCTCGTGAAATATGTGAAATAGATATAAAGGCTTTAGTAACTTCTGGGCAGTAATGTATTGTTAAAAATAATCCAGTTATAATTTGAATTATTAATGATAATCTTAATATTGAACCAAATTTTCATATAATTCTAATATTAATTGGGGAAGGTAAATCAATTATTATATTATTAATTTCATTTAATTTAGTTTTTCGTATTGGTTTAAGCATATTTTAGTCGAATTGGTCCCTTTTTTATATTTCTAATTTTTACTGTAATTAAAAGGGTTATTAATAAGAATAACATTAGAAATATAATTGATATTGATATATTTTGTGACATTATTTTTGATAGGTGTTCTATTGTTCTATTAAGCATTATAGATGATTTTATTTTAAAATTATTATTTCTAATATTAATTTGATAATTTATTATTAATAATAATCCTATAAATAATGATATTAATATTATGTTTCTTTTTTTTATTAATTTAAATTTTTTTTGTGGAGTAATACTAGCAATGTAGATAAATGCAATTAATATTCCTCTAATAAAAATTAATATTAAAATATAGGATATTCAAAATATTTTTTGTTCTATTATTATTACTAGTGAAATTAATATTGTTTGTATAATAATAATAATAATTATTGAAATGGGTATTTTTCTTATTGAAAATAGTATTCTATTTATTGTTATTATTATAATAATAATTTTTATAACAAGTAATATTTTATTAAAAATATTAATTTTGGATATTAATGATGAATTTTATTCTTACTTGAAGTATAAAAATTTTTTATTATCTTTAGTTTACAAAACTAATATTTTATTTAAACTATTTATACAATTATGACAAATAGAATAATTATATGTTTATTTTTTCTTTTTTTTGGTTTTATAAGATTTTTTATTAATCGTAAAAATATTTTATTACTTTTATTAAGTATTGAATTTATTATATTAAATATTTATTTTTTAATAAATTCCTATTTATGTTATATTGATGATGATTTATATATCTCTTTATTTTTTTTAACTTTAAGGGTTTGTGGTGCAAGCTTAGGTTTATCTTTATTAGTTTGTATAACTCGTTTTTATGGAAGAGAAAGAATATTATTTTTTAATTTAAATTATTAGTTTATGTTATTTATATGTTTTATAATCTTGGGTCTTGTTATATATCCTTTTATTTTTATTTTTGATACAATTTGTTATTGATGATTTATTTTACTTTCTTTATTATTTTTATTTATTATTTGTATTTTTAATTTTTATAAAATTTTTTGTTTTTATGATTTTATTTATATAGATTTTGGATTTGATATAATATCTTTTATATTATTTTCTTTAGCAATTTGAATTATTTTTTTAATGGTTTTTTCTAGCTTTTCTTTTTATAAATCTAGAAATTTTTTAGTTTTATGTTTATTAATTATGTTCTTTTTATTTTGTTGTTTTTATTCTTTAAATTTTTTTATATTTTATTTTTTTTTTGAAAGAGTTTTAATTCCTACTTTTATTTTAATTTTAGGTTGAGGTTATCAACCTGAACGTCTTCAATCTATTTTATATTTATTGTTTTACACTATTTTTGCTTCTTTACCTTTATTTATATCTATTTTTTATTTATATAAATATTCTTTTAGTTTAAATATACTTTATTTAAATTATCTTATTTTATTTAATTTTTTTTCTAATTGGTTAATTATAATTTGATTTTTTTTTATAATTTTTGCTTTTTTAGTAAAAGTGCCTATTTATTTTTTTCATTTATGATTACCAAAAGCTCATGTTGAGGCTCCTTTATCTGGTTCTATAATCTTAGCAGGAGTATTATTAAAATTAGGAGGATATGGTTTATTTCGTATATTTAATGTTTTTAAATTTATTTTATTATTTTTAAATTGTGAATTTATAATATTTATTATTTTTGGAAGTTTATTAAGTTCTTTAATTTGTTTAAGCCAAATTGATTTAAAAATATTAGTTGCGTATTCTTCTATTGTTCATATAGGATTAATAATTACTGGTCTCTTTGTTTTTAATTCTTTTAGAATTAATGGAAGATTATTAATTATAATTAGACATGGATTGTGTTCTTCTTGTATATTTGTTTTAGTAAATATTATTTATGAACGTACTTTTACTCGTAGAAGTTTATTTTATAAAGGGTTTATTAATATTTATCCTGGTTTAATAGTTTGATGATTTTTAATTTCTATTTGTAATTTATCTGCTCCTCCTAGAATAAATTTATTAGGTGAGTTATTTATTTATATATCTTTAATTATTTTTAATAATATTTTGATTTTTATTTTATTTTTTTTTTTTTTATTTTGTTCTTGTTATGGAATTTATTTTTTTTATTCTTCTTATCATGGTAAAATAAATAATTTTTATTCTATAAAATGGGTTTGTGTTCGTGAATATTTAGTTCTTTTATATCATTGAGTTCCTTTAAATATATTTATTTTAAAAAGGGATTTATTTATATTATATTATTACATGTATAGTTTAATAAAAATTTTAATTTGTGGAGTTAAAGATCTTACTTAGTTCATGTAAAAGGGTAGGTTGAATAATATTATATTATTACCTTTATTTTAGGCTAAGGATGTTTTATTTTTTTTTTCCTTTTATTATTTTAGCTTTTTTATTTATATTATTTTTTTTGTTTTTTTTTTCTTTAAGAATTTATTTTTATTTTTTAGATATAAAAATTATTTATATTTGGGAATTATTTTTTTTTAATAATGTTTGTTGAGACATCTCTTTTATATTTGATAGATTGAGTTTAATTTTTTGTTCTTTTGTTCTTATTATTTCTTGTTCTGTATTTTTTTTTTCCAATATTTATCTAAGAGGAGATAATTATAATTATCGTTTTATTACTTTAATATTACTTTTTATTCTTTCAATAATTATAGTAATTTTTAGTTTTAATTTATTATTTATTATTATTGGGTGGGATGGACTTGGTTTAGTATCTTATTTATTAATTATTTATTATGGAAATATAAAATGTCTTTCAGGGGGTTTATTAACTTATATAACTAATCGTCTTGGGGATTTTGCTTTAATTATTTCAATTTGTTTTAGATTTTATTTTTGTACTTGAGATTATATATATATTTATATTTATGAAGATTATGGGTTTTTTATAATATACTTTTTTGTAATTATAGCTTCAATAACAAAAAGGGCTCAGTTACCTTTTTCTGCGTGATTACCTGCAGCAATAGCTGCTCCTACTCCTGTTTCTTCTTTAGTTCATTCATCAACTTTGGTAACTGCTGGAATTTATTTACTTATTCGTTTTAATATATTTATTTTTAATTATAATTTAAATTATTATTTATTATTTTTTTCTTTAATTACTATATTTATAGCAGGATTAATTGCATTATTTGAATTTGATGTAAAAAAATTAGTTGCTTTATCTACTTTGAGTCAAATAGGGTTAATAATATTTTGTATTTCAATTGGTTTATTTAATATAGCTTTTTTTCATTTGTTAATACATGCTTTATTTAAAGCTTTAATATTTTTATGTGTTGGATCTTTAATATATTGTGGATTTGGTAATCAAGATATACGATTTTTTGGTTCTTTATGAAGATTTAATCCTTTTATTTCTTTTTGTTTATTATTATCTGTTTTTTCTTTATCTGGATTTTTTTTTTTATCTGGATTTTATTCAAAGGATTTAATTATTGAAATATTTATAATAATAGATTTTAATCTTTTTATTTTTTCTTTATTTTTTTTTTCAATATTTTTTACAGTTATTTATAGATTACGATTTTTATTTTATTTATATATTAGATTTTGTAATTATAATTCATGTTTTTTAAAATATATAAATTTAAGTTTTATTATTTCTTTATTTTTACTTTCTTTTTTTGGAATTTTTTTTGGAGGTTTAATAATTTGATTTATTTTTCCAAGTCCTGTTTATATTATTTTAAGTATTGATATAAAAAATTTAATTTTTTTTGTAATTATTTTAAGATTTATTTTTTATTATTGATTTTTTATAAATAATTTTTTTATTAATTTTTTTGGAAATTTAGTGTTTTGATTTATAGGGGGTATATGATTTTTTATTTATATATCTACTCAATATTTTATAAAAATACCTTTTTATTTATCTTCTTTTTTTTATAAATTATTAGATAAAGGATGAAGTGAATTTTATGGAGGTATAGGAATATATAATAGATTATTATTTTTTAGGTCAAAAAGATATAATTTAAAAATTAATAATATATTTTTTTTTTATTTTTCATTTTTTATTTGATTAATATTAATTTTTTTATTAATCTTTTTATTTTAATATATGTTGTTTATTTAGCTTAAATTAGAGTTTTACATTGAAGATGTAAAGGTAAATTATTATTATTAAACATTTCTAGAATATGTTTCTTTTTAATTATGAAAAAATTATGTGTTTATTACACTATAGAAATAAAAGTTTAATGATTTAATCACTATTAAAAAGTTAGAAACTTTTTTGAAAACTTTTTCATCAAGAATTATTTATTCTTTTTTTTCATTAACAGTGAAATTTTATTATTGATGAAAGAAAAGGTTAATAAAACCATAATTTTGAGTCGAAATCAAAAACAAATATTTGTTTCTTTCTTAGATAAAACTTTTATAGTAATTTTTAATTGCAGATTAATTGTTTTTTTAAACTATTTACCTATATTGCTCAATTTAAAGCACCATTATGTCATTCATATAATGTTCCTAATATAAGAATAATAATAAAAATTGATATAAATATTCTTATGAATTGTGGGGACCACAAAATTATTATAGGATAAGGTAAAATTAAAGTAATTTCAACATCAAAAATTATAAAAATAATTGCAATTAAAAAAAATTGTAAAGAAAATGGAATTTGATTAAATGAAATAGGGTTAAATCCACATTCAATAGGTCTATTTTTTTCTATACTTATATTTTTTTTTATTAATAATATTGAAATTATTATTAAACTTATTGTTATTAATATTAAAATTAAAATTCTTATTATTATATTTATTATTTTTTTTAATTAATAAATCTATTGATTGGAAATCAATTATACTTTTTGTACTAAAAAAATAATTACCTCATCAATAAATTACTGTATATAAAAATAATCATACAACATCTACAAAATGTCAATATCATGCTGCTATTTCAAACCCTGTGTGTGAATTAAATGAAAAATGGAATATATCTATTCGTATTATGCATACTATTAAAAATAAAGTTCCTACAATTACATGAATACCATGAAAACCTGTTGCTATAAAAAATGTTCTACCGTAACAACAATCTGAAAATGAAAAAGAAGCTTCAATATATTCTCATATTTGTAATAATGTAAATAATAAACCTAGTATAATTGTTATTTTTAATGATTTTATTGCTTCTTTATAATTATTATTTATTATTGAGTGATGACATCATGTTACTGTAAATCCTGAAGATAATAGAATGATTGTGTTTAATAAAGGAATTTGTAATGGATTAAAAGTATTAATATTTATTGGGGGTCAATTTATACCTAATTCAATTGAAGGAGCAAGTCTTCTATGAAAAAAAGCTCAAAAAAAGGATAAAAAAAATAATACTTCTGATGAGATAAATAAAATTATTCCAATTTTTATATTTTTTTTTACAAAGTTTGTATGATCTCCTAAAAATGTTGCTTCACGTGAAATATCTCGTCATCATTGATATACAATTAAAATTGTTAAAAAAATTCCAATTTTTATTAATATATTTGATTTTAGATAAATTAATTGAATTATACCTGTTATTATAAATATTGTTCTTATTGATACAATAATTGGTCAAGGTCTTATATTTACAATATGAAATGGGTGACTATTTTTTATCATAATTTGTTTCATTAATATATAATAATGTTAATGTTGTAAATACATAGGCTTGAATTAATGCTACTATAATTTCTAATAATATAATTATTGATTGTACTATTATTGTTATAATAATTATTTTTATATCTGTTATTTTTTCACATATTGATGAAATTAAATTAATAATTATATGACCTGCTATTATATTTGCTGTTAATCGAACTCTTAATGTGATTGGTCGAATTACACTTCTAATTAATTCAATAATTACTATAAAAGGGGATAGAACTATTGGAGTATTTTCAGGGATTATATGAGATATAGTTTTTTTAAGATTTTTTGTTCATATAATTATATTAATTGAAATTCATATAATTATTGATATAAATATTGTTACTACTAAATGTGTTGTTCTTGTAAAAATATAAGGTAATAAACCAAATGTATTATTAATTAAAATAAAAAATATTAATCTTATTAATATAATTATTGGAATTTTTGCTTTTGATATTTTTTTATAATCTAAATTAATTTTATTTTTTATATAATAAATTATTTTTGTAATTCGTGATTCTTTTGATCAAAAATTTTTTATTAAAATAGTTAAAATAATAAATATTCTTACTCAATTTATATTTATTTGAAAAGAAGTAGAGGTTGGATTAAAAATAGAAAATAAATTTGTTATCATTTTCAATTATTTATTTTTGTTTTTGTTTTTATTAATATAATTATTTCTTTACTATTATTATAATTTATTATAATAATGATTATTATTATAATAATAATTAAAATTATTGATGGAATTATTCATCTTATTGGTATTATTTGTGGAATAATTTTTTATAAAATTAATAATCACTATTTTTAGTTTTTAAAGATTGACATTCTTTTGTTTTAAATTTAAACTAGATTATTCATTGAAAGTAAAATTTTACTATATTATGAGTTAAGAGCTCATTACTTTAATCAGTCATTCAATGAGTTTGTTATTATTCATTTAATGAATTTATTTATATTAATTCTTTCTATAATAATTGGTATAAAACTATGATTTGTACCACAAATTTCTGAACATTGTCCAATAAATAATCCAGGTCGAATTATACTTATTATTGATTGATTTATTCGTCCTGGAATAGCATCTATTTTAATTCCTATAGATGGAATTGTTCATGAATGAATAACATCATTAGATGTTACAATTATTCGAATTTGGGTGTTTATTGGTATAATTAATCGATTATCTACATCTATTAATCGTATTTGATTTATTCTATTTTCTTGAATTATAAAAGAATCAAATTCTATTTTATTGAAATCTGAATATTCATAAGATCAATACCATTGATGTCCAATTGACTTAACTGTTATTTGTGGATTAATAATTTCTTCTATTATATATATAATTTTAATTGAGGGTGTAGTAATAATAATTAATACAATTATTGGTAGAATTGTTCAAATTGATTCAATTATTTGTCCATGAAATAATATTTTATTAATTATTTTATTAGATATAATTTTTATTATTATATAAATAATTAAAATTGTAATTATTAATAAAATTATAATAATGTGATCATGAAAAAAAATTAATTGTTCTATATTATTAGTATTTGCATTTTGTAAAGTTATTTTTATTCATGTTGGCATATTTTATAATAATATTTATTTGATTATAAGTATGATCTATTGGGGGATAATTTAATATTCATTCTAATGATGTTGATTGATTATTATTAAATATAATTTGTCGTTGTCTTAATAATGATTCTCATATAATTATAATTATTATAAAAATTGATATAACTGAAATTATTGATCCTATGGAAGAAATTATATTTCATATAAAAAAAGTGTCTGGATAATCTGAATATCGTCGTGGTATTCCATTTAAACCTAAAAAATGTTGTGGAAAAAAGGTTAAATTAACTCCAATAAATATTGAAAAAAATTGAATTTTTAATCATTTTTTATTTATTAAAGTACCTGTAAATAAATGAAATCAATTATTAATTCCTCCTATAATAGCAAAAACTGCTCCTATAGATAAAACATAATGAAAATGTGCTACAACATAATATGAATCATGTAAAATTACATCAATTGAAGAATTTGCTAAAATAACTCCTGTTAAACCTCCGATAGTAAATAAAAAAATAAAACCTAAAGATCATAATGTTTGTGAATTAAATTTAATTTGAGTCCCATAAATAGTTGCTATTCATCTAAAAATTTTAATTCCTGTTGGAATTGCAATAATTATTGTTGCAGAAGTAAAATATGCTCGAGTATCAATATCTATTCCAACTGTGAATATATGATGAGCTCATACAATAAATCCTAAAATTGCAATTGCAATTATAGCATAAATTATTCCAATTGTTCCGAAAGTTTCTTTTTTCCCTCTTTGATTTGTTAAAATATGAGAAATTATACCAAATCCTGGTAAAATTAAAATGTAAACTTCTGGATGACCAAAAAATCAAAATAAATGTTGAAATAAAATTGGATCCCCTCCTCCTGCTGGATCAAAAAATGTTGTATTAAAATTTCGGTCTCTTAATAATATAGTAATTCCTCCTGCTAACACTGGTAAAGATAAAAGTAAAAGAAAAGCTGTAATTAATACCCTTCACACAAATAATGGAGTTTGTTCTCATCTTATTCCTGGAGATCGTATATTAATAATTGTTGAAATAAAATTAATAGCTCCTAAAATTGATGAAATACCTGCTAAATGTAACGAAAAAATTGTTAAATCAACAGATGATCCTGAATGAAATATTATATTTGATAATGGAGGGTAAATAGTTCAACCTGTTCCTGACCCTATTTCAATTATTGAAGATAATAGTAATAAGGATAATGAAGGTGGTAAAAGTCAAAATCTTAAATTGTTTATTCGAGGAAAAGCTATATCTGGGGATCCTAATATTAAAGGGACTAATCAATTTCCAAATCCCCCAATCATTATAGGTATAACTATAAAAAAAATTATAATAAAAGCATGAGACGTAACAATTACATTATAAATTTGGTCTCTTTTAATTATGGCTCCTGGGGATCTTAGTTGAGTTCGAATTAATACACTTATTGATGTACCAATTATAGCTGATCAAATTCCAAAAATTAAATATAATGTTCCAATATCTTTATGATTAGTTCTAAAAATTCATCGCAGTAAGATTAGTAAAATAACTTAAATTTTAAAGTGATAGATTGTAAATCTATATATGAATTTTATTCTTTTACTATAATGATTTCATAATATAATAAATATATTAATTTGCAAGATTAAAAATGAGTCTTCTGAAATTTAAGAATTAATTTTTTTTATTTTAAACTTTGAAGGTTTATAGTTTTAATTTTAACTTAAATTCTTATATAAATATTATTATTAAAATAGGTAAAGAAATAGTTGTTATAATAATTATGATAATAATTATTATATTTTTTTTATTATTTTTTATATTTCATTTTATTATTATTTTTATTTTTATAAAATTTGAAGTTGTTATTCGAATGTAAAAATATAAATTAATAATTGATGAAATAATTAAAAATAAGACTATTATAATTATACTATTTATTATTATTTGTTGAATAATGATTCATTTAATTATAAAACCTGAAAAAGGAGGTAATCCTGCTATTGATAAAACTACAATTCTTATTGAAAAATTTCTTATTATTATTATTTGAGTTAATGTACGAATTTTTATTTTTTCTAATATTATTAATATTGTAAAATTAATAATTGAATAAATTATTATAAATATAATTCAAGTATTTGTTCTAATAAATATTCTTATAATTATTCAACTTATTTGATTTATTGATGAAAAACCAATAATTTTTTTTATATTTGTTTGATTTAATGCACTAATTGATCTAACAAGTGCATTTATAAGTACAATAATATATATTATTGTTAAGTTAATTCTTTTTATTATATATATAATTAATATTATTGGAATAATCTTTTGTAAAGTTATTATTATAAATATATTTATTCATGTTATTTTTGAAAGAATTTCAATGTATCAAAAATGAAATGGAAATATTCCTAATTTTATAATAATTGTTATAATTATAATAAATGTTACTATATTTGTATTAAAATAATTTAAGTAAAAAGAAGAAGAAATTAAAATAATTGAAGAAATAGTTTGAATTAAAAAATATTTTATTGCTCTTTCAACAAATTGTTGATTTTTTTTATTTATCAAAATTATAATAAATAATATTATATTTATTTCTAACCTAATTCAAATTGAAAACCAAGAATTTGATGAAATTGCTATAATGATTCTTATTATAATTATAATTATTAAAATATTAATTAAAAAAGAGAATTATCTATAATTGAGGTATGAACTCAATAGCTTAATTTAGCTTACTTTTTTAAATAGATGTAAATTTAATTTACTTGTTTATTTTATCATAATAATCCTTAATTTAGGTAATCTATAATTATATAATATTATTTAACTCATATAAATTTTAAAAATATTTTATAAATAATTATTTTTATAAATTAATAATTCTTAAAAAAACCAATAATATTATTTATATAATAAATCTAAAAGATCATATTATTTTATTTCCTATGAATTAAAATTATTCATAAGGGGAGAGGGGGTGGGGTTAAACTAATTATTATTAAATATACCTAATTACTATACACTTATACCCTATATATATAGTATAATAGAGATATAGTTATTATATGTTATATCTTATATGTATCTATACTATAATATATATCATAATGACCTAATGATATTATTTATTTATTATGGTATAGAGATAGTTATATTGAATAGAATAGATAAAGTAAAGATATATAGTGGGATACTTATTTTATATAAATATAAAGATATAGGTTATGATGTGTATAACGAATTTAAATTTTATAAATAATTATTTTTATAAATTAATAATTCTTAAAAAAACCAATAATATTATTT